TATATTTCTTTTTCCTTCAGATGAATACAAAACCCAAAAGTATGCCCTTTCACAGGACAAATCAAAAAAGGTACTTCGAATCTTTTTTGTATTTACTTTATGTCTGTGAGATAGACGGAGAATGTTTTTCGATTATGAAAAAAAAATTCAATACAATACAGAATATTAAATTAAATAATAGGTAATAGGAAGTAATAGGAAATTTTCAATAAACTAAAAGTAGTTTTCTCCCACCTATTCTACATTACATTATCGGAATAAAGATATTGTATGCATCGATATTGAAATATTTGGTACACGAAGCCATGGTCCGCTAGATATAGAAATCTTATTATATAGAAATCCTCTATTAGTTATATAGGGATCTTCGATTAGTATTAGGTAGAAATAGCAATAGAAATGGATCTTATGTTGTAGAATCAAAAAAGCTATTTTCAATTCTCTTATATGTGTTTATGTGTTGATGCTTCAAATAAACTTTTCTGTGACGAAAGGGAATAGTCCATTTTTCTTATAGAATAACATAAAATAACTAGGAATAAGTAGATTTAATCAGAAATATCGACAGATTTTTTCTGAGTCCAAAAAAATAGAATATGAAAATGAAAGAAAAAGGCGGATCCGCTGTTCCAATTTCATCTATATCGAATTTGAATATCAGAATAGTGGATATAGTCCTGATTCAATAGGTTAGGTCCACTTACTTTTTCTTTTTTTGTTGATTTCGAATCTAATCTTTACAATTCATTTTTGATTTGATTGGGTTGGACGAAAAATTTGGCGATTTAAGAGCCAACTTCTCATTATTTATTTTAATATAATAAACAAATGTTAAACTCTATAACTCGAATTGATCTACTATAAAATAGAAAATAAAATCATTCGAACTTATTTGAATTGAATTCAAAATTTTATTCTAGATATAGAATTTCTTACTTTACTTTATTTATTACAACTTTACTTTATTTATTACAAATATCAGCAATATCTATATTCTCCCCTTCAATCTATTCTCCTAGGAATACTACCATTGAAGTTGAAGTTAGTTTTATGAAAACCGGACAAAGCCCCTTATCGGATTTGAACCGATGACTTACGCCTTACCATGGCGTTACTCTACCACTGAGTTAAAAGGGCCTATTTAGTTCAATTCCTAAATGAGCCAACATGTAGATAATATATATCTATGGAAATAGATTCAAAATCCAATTTATCTAAAGTAAATAGATTCGAATCAAATTATTATATGGCGGAAACTTCTAATAATTCATTCATAAACGAGAAATTTCATTTACCTAATGAGTATAAACTCAATTAGTGAATATAGGTAAAGGGGGGTTTATTCATACATATTGAATTTGATAAAGATTAATGCATTTTTGATGGATTTTTGATGAATTTTTTCAAAGTCGAACCTAATTGAATTGAGCACCATCATAACAAAATTCATTTGATTTATAGATGTATCTACCAATTCAACATAGATCCAAGATATTTCATCGAATCATTGTCTATTTGTCCTCCGAGGAAATTTTTATTTATAAAAATAATTAGTTAGATTAGTTATATAATAATATTTTAGATTAGTTATATAATAATATTTATAGAATAGAATTCGATTCTAATAATTGAATTAATTCTTATTAATATTATTAATTATTATTTAATAATCATATCAATTAATAATCATATCAATTAATAATCATATCAATATTTAAGAAAAATAATCCATTTTTTAGTAAATTTAGTCAATTTCTTAAGAAATTTCTAGACCTTAGAGAATTCGAAATTCTATTTAATAATTATATGGAAATTCGAATATTATAATGAATAATGGAATAATCGAGATTAGAATGAACGATTCATGAATAGAAATGAGGAATCAAAAAATTGTATGGAATCATGAAAGGCGGAAGCATCCTTCGAATCTAGTTCTACCATTTCGTTATATTGACAATTTCAAAAAACTGCTGTATACTATGAACATAGTATGCTCACTGCCCCCATCGTCTAGTGGTTTAGGACATCTCTCTTTCAAGGAGGCAACGGGGATTCGACTTCCCCTGGGGGTAGGGTATTACGAAAGCGAGTGGATCAGGGATTATTAAGAATAAGAAATGTGGAATTTCTTCTTTCTGGGTCGATGCCCGAGCGGTTAATGGGGACGGACTGTAAATTCGTTGGCAGTATGTCTACGCTGGTTCAAATCCAGCTCGGCCCAGGGGATCCGCTACCAAAAAATGGTATTACCCCCTGATGAATCATATTATCCCGACCCAAATTCCGTTGTCTAGAAATGCCAGAATACAAAAAAATCAATAAAAATACCCCCATTGCCGATATGATATATCTTTAGCTATATCATCACTTGTATTGTATTTAGATTGTATTTACTGGCTTTCTTTTGTTCCATTTTCAGTGAAAGATTGATTATCAATCGATTTCGTTATTTGAAATAACGAAAAGATCACTAGGAATTTGTGTCATTATCACTAAAAGGGATAGATATCGGTATTACCATCCCTTCTCAGCGGATCCCACCCCCACTTAAAAATCGAAATAGAAGGGGTATGAATGAAATCATAAGAATTGCTGTACACTTTATTTATTTTATATTTTATTTCCCCGGGATTGTAGTTCAATTGGTCAGAGCACCGCCCTGTCAAGGCGGAAGGTGCGGGTTCGAGACCCGTCAGTCCCGACGTATTCAAATCCAACCAAAAAAATATCTCATTCGGCTCTTTATTTTTTTCTGTAAAAAGGGGACAAATAGTAGAATTTTTTTCTAAAAGAGTCCGTCCCCCTTTTTTCTTTTATTTTGATTTCTTTATTTTACATCTATTTTCTTTTTGATCAAAGTAAATAGAAATATGGGAATTTCACTTTTTTTTAACTAATAGCGACGGAGACGGATCGAAACATAATATTCAGGATTTCGAGAGATACTGCGCCGAGTTTGGCTTTTTCGATTTCTCCCAACCTGCGTAATGAGATCGAATCGAGTACCATATCTTATCTTTCCAGGTAGTACATACACAAATAGAATTTATCTTTGTACGATCCAAAATGAATCGAATTTCTTTCCATGGAATTTCTTTCATGGAATTCCTTTAATTAATTGGAAAATTTTTTACTCCCATTGCGATTCCTAATCTTTATCACACCTTTTTCCAATAAGATTAGATCATTAAAAAAAGGAGTTTAGAACTTACCTTCCCTTTCTCCATTTCGCTTCTATTGTTTGTTTGGATTTGTTTGGAACCAATGTAAATGAAAAGGAGGTTAGATGATACTTCGTGAGATGATTGTACAAAGAAGGCAATAGTTGTTTTTTATAGAAAAAAACGAATGAAAAAGAATTTGAAATAAAATTCAAAAATGAAAATAAAGTAACGAACAATTGGGTCAAGAATCCTTTTTTGAATTCGGTATGAATAAACAATCTTTCTATGTTATACTATTCAATTCTCGACGATGAATCAATTTGATAGGTCAGATATTGTTATTCATGATATTTATCCGATTCGATATCATCGAGATAAAATTTATCTCATTCAATTTAGAGGCAAAAAATTTATCATCTCTATGGGATTAAATCCCGAGTTATTGTGAAGTAAAGAAAAATGAAAGGATGAGATTATGGAAGTCAATATTCTCGCATTTATTGCTACTGCACTGTTCATTCTAGTTCCTACTGCTTTTTTACTTATAATATATGTAAAAACTGTTAGTCAAAGTGATTAATTTGAACGAAACTTGACGTCTTAATTCTTAATCAATATCAATGATTAAAAAGATAAACAAAAAGAAAAGGATTCAAAATTTGTGTTTTAGACGAAATGTGCGGACTAGAATCAGCAGTATCCTATGAAATCCGATAGTATCGGTAGAAAGAAATAGATATTTCTTTCTACCCATACTATTTTTTTTTGTTATTCGAGTTTCTAAAGTTGTACTGTATAAAGATATAGGTTTAATATAAATCAATCGAAAAAGAAAAAAAAAAAGGCATCTTCATATTCATATATATAGATATTAATTATCTATATGGAATGTCCATAAGGTCCCAATTCGATTTCTTTTCTTCAGCTATTTGATTTGTGTTGATTCGAATTAATCTTAATCTGAAATAGTCCAAAGGCCCTTCTGACTCTTACGATTCGAATTCCTGGATTTCTGATTATTTGAAATTTCCTATTGAAATTTGAATATGAATCCTCGAATCTATTGAAATAATCAAAGAAAAGGAAAAAGAACGAGTCTAGATATATCTCAATATATATTAATAAAAGCAAAAGAAAATCAAGAAATCATTTTTTAACATTCTTAAGTGATTAAACGATTGTAAAATCATCCAAAGAATGGAGTTTTAAAAAAACTTTTCAGATTTCACCGAAAAGCATTAGTAAACTCCGTCGCTTTTCAATCTTTGAATCATCATATGAAATGAGTCAAGTCAATAAAGTATAGCATAAATCGAATTTTAAAATGAAAATAATAAATCAAATACTACAGTTAAGTAGTAAGCGCGCAACGCAATATGCGACTTCTTTAATAAAATTTCTTAGGATGTGTATTAGCTCGTTGGAGGACCACTATGTCTATCTTCTTTCCCACGGAAACCATTTACAATTTACATTTTATTAAATAGAATTTAATAAGTTGAAATTTTCAAGTTAAAAAAAGAAAGACTCTCTTTGAACAAGAAAAAGGCAACCAAATCAAAAGCAAATAAAAAGTAAAGTAAAAGGGGTTCCTCTATTCCGCATTGCCTAGAATTGTCTATATATAACTCTGGTAAGGGGCGGTTTATCGAAATCGAAAATTTAAGAAGAATTCGTTTGGAATAAATTTCCTCTCATTTTGATTCCTTTATACTTTCGAAATATGAACACGGGAATCATTCAAATATTTGTTTGAATATGATTATTAAAGGGTATTTTTCGTCTATTCTTGAATAGAATAAATTTTTCTACCCGAATCCGACTCCAATAGAATTTCGAAATGAAGATTTTTTTAATTCAATTTCGAAATTTGTAAGAATTTCGAAATTGAATTAAAAAGTCTTTGCAGAATGATCTATAAAACAATTGATAGAGTTTAATTTCTCAACTCAATTAAATTAAGAGTACCCCTAGAGTCCACTTCTTCCCCATACTACGAGGGAAAGGGAAAATGTAAAGACTACCATTAAAGCAGCCCAAGCGAGACTTACTATATCCATGTGAATTATGTCCCCTATCTCTATGAATATGAAGGAATTTTTCCAGTCTTGTTCACTTTTTTCTTTTTATTGGTCACTAATAATAGTAGTCAAATCGCCAGTGCGGAGTCAAAAAAAAAGAATACCATTCGTGAAATAATACAAAAAATCCAATTTATCTTAAGAAGTTCCTATTATATTATTTAATATTTTTGTTTTGGTAGAATCAGTAAAGATTAAGCACAAATAAAATAGGCAGCGAGGCTCTTGGAAGTCTCAAGGGTCCTTTTTTTCCTTCGTGTGCTTCTGCTTCTATTGGGAAATAATTTTAGAAGTTATATCCGCAAAACGAACTCAGGCATTTCGTGTCTTTTGTTGATCAGGCGACACCCAGATTTGAACTGGGGACAAAGGATTTGCAGTCCCCCGCCTTACCACTCGGCCATGCCGCCAAGGCGATCTAAAATAATCTAAAATAGACGAAAAAGCCGCCCTTTTTTGTTTTGGCACTAAACCTCTTTTTTTGTACTTGTATCTGGAATCCCCCCTTTTTTAATCCTGAATCCCTCCTTCAAATTTGAAATTGAATTTAAAATTCAAAATAAAAAAACCTTTACTTTTTGGATTGGATCTATCTCTTCGATTAATTTTTTGTTTTCTATAGTATGTCAAAAACTATACTATGTCAATTTTTTCTCCTTTCTATTGCAAGTGAAAGGAAAACCCAAATAGAAATTTTTAGTCACAAACACAAAAGCCAAAATTCAGGGCAAATTCGAACCATTAACTATCAAATGTGAATTCATGAACTATTCTTGGGTTTTAATCGAAAGTCGCATTTCCTTAATAATATAGGAAAATGAAAATGGATATGTAACTATTTAGTATTGATTTTTTTCAATCAAAAAAATCCTTCCCCATTTCTTCTCCATTTCAATTATAATAACAATTAGGAGTATATGTAAACCCCAGAACATAAATTCTTATGCGAATATCTAATTGGAAATCTTATATTTCTATGATTCCTAGAATCCATTTTCTATCCAATGAAAATTTGAATAGAAAAAATTCTAGAGGTTTTGCCAGAGCACGACATCCGCTGTCCAGAATAGAACTGCAATAACAGGAGAGACATATATATATATATATATATATATATATATAAATAGCTATACTTCTATCTGTGTATGTTTCATAAAGCCCTCTTCCGCGCTTCAATCGTATTCTAACGACCTCTATAAAAAAAGAGAGAAAAAAAAAAAAAGAGAATATTTCTTCTGTGTGAATCTTCCTTTTTTTAACTAAAAAAATAAATTCATGAAAAAGAAAAAGGCTAAGTTCGAAAAGAATCAACTTTATATTGTTTCTGATTAGTGGGTCGTTATCTTATCGAAGAGATCAAATCCGCATCATTTATTTTACTGGTATCGAATCCTATTGGAATATGTAAAACATATAATATCATAACATAATAATGGAATTACCTTTTCTTTTGTTATTCTATACAAAACTTCTTAAGTCTAACTTAATAAGTTAAGTGGAATTTTTGAATTCCTTTCCAGTTGTATTTGTTGGAAATTCCAATTTGAGTCTAAAATTCTCTTTATTCCCCCGTTCATACAGATTTCATACATATATTTACATATTTCATATATTCCATATTCATTCCATATGAATATATGGGGTTAGATAAAATTTTATGTGATTCCGTAAACAGAATACAAATTTCATCATTGCCGGATCGACCCATAGAATTGGGTGAAGAACGACTCAATAATGGAATTTTTTTGTCAATAAATGGGAAATTCAAAATGCTTAGAGATGAAAATGAGGGAATGTATACAATACCTGGATTTAATCAGATACAATTTGAAGGATTTTGTCGGTTCATTGATCAGGGCTTAACAGAAGAACTTTCTAAGTTTCCAAAAATTGAATATACAGATCAAGAAATTGAATTTCAATTATTTGTGGAAACATATCAATTAGTAGAACCTTTGATAAAAGAAAGAGATGCTGTATATGAATCACTTACATATTTTTCTGAATTATATGTATCCGCAGGATTAATTTGGAAAAGCAGTAGGGATATGCAAGAACAAACAATTTTTATTGGAAACATTCCTCTAATGAATTCCCTGGGAACTTCTATAGTAAATGGAATATACAGAATTGTGATCAATCAAATATTGCAAAGTCCTGGTATTTATTACCGGTCAAAATTAGATCATAATGGAATTTTGATCTATACCGGCACAATAATATCAGATTGGGGAGGAAGAGTCGAATTAGAGATT